TTTAGCTTAATTCTATCCGGTTGAGCCCACAAGGAAAAATGACATTTCCATAAATTTAAAAGATTACATTTCCATTTATTCATCAAAAGAGGACTTCCCTTTGAAGCCAGAATTGAATTTCCTTGATATCTGACATAATGCATAAAAGGATCCTTGAACAACCATAGGAAGGTCTGAAAATCATTCCTAAACACTACTACAGGATGCTCCATTTTTCCATAGAAATTTATTCGCTCAAGAAGGATTCCAAAAGATGTTGATCGTAAACGAAAAGATTGTTTACGGAGAAAAACTAATATGGATTCACATTCATATACATGAGAATTATATAGGAAGAAGAAAAAGCGTTGATTCTCCTTTGAAAAAAGGGAAATTGCTTTATTTTGAGTAATAAGACTATAGCAATTACGACACTCATGGAGAAATAATCGCAATAAATGCAAAGAGGGAACATCTTGTATCCAAGAGCGTAGGATTTGAACCAAGATTTCCAGATGGACAGGGTGGGGTATTAGTATATCTGACACATGAGTTAAATGTGACAATTTATCCTCTAAAAAAGGAAATATTGAATGAATGGATCGTAAATTATGAGATTTTTTTATATCCTTTCCTTCTAGAAAAGATATTAATCGTAGTGAAAATGGAATTTCTACTATGACTGCAAGCCCCTCGGATATCATTTGATAATAAACATTTGGGTTGTGCGCAACAAATGGATTTTGTTTAGAAACATTTGTCGAAATTATAAAATTAAAATTTTTCTGTTGATACATTTGAGTAATTAAACGTTTAACAAGCAGTGAACTAAATTTATTATCATAACCTACATTTTTCACAGATTCATAAAGAATTGATCCATTTAAACCATGATCATGAGCAAGTGCATAAATATACTCCTGAAAGAGAAGTGGATATAAGAAGTCTTGTTGGCGAGATCTATCTATTTTGAAATATGCTTCTAATTCCTTCATTTGAAATTCGATTTGAAACAAAGGCAAAGGATTTCTTTGGTTCACAAATGATACATAGTGCGATACAGCCAAAACAAGGTATATAGTAATAAAAAACTAGATACCTCGGAGACAGATAGGCTAATCAACGGATCCTACCTTTTTTAATCCAATCGGTAATGGTTAGAAATCCTTTATTTTTGCAACCCGATCGCTCTTTTGATTTTGGAAAAAAGAAATCTTTATCAATATACCCCTTCTTCTACACATCCGTCTCCCCTTCATACTAAAATGAAGATATAGTGAATAGTTAGGATTCATAAAAAAATGGATAATCCACTTATAGGAGAACCTTTTCCCGCGTTAGGCACTAATATATTTTTAACGTATAATTAGATCGGGTAATCATTCAAATTAATAACATAAGCCCGTTGCTTTTTATTTCCCTATAATTGGAGCCGCAGGGCTCTATCCATTTATTCACTCGACCCATCCGTGAATTTCTTTTGTCACGCTCCAAGAATTCAAACAATATTTTGTACCGATCTGGTAAGGACGAAAAATTCTCAGAGTTTTGCATTGATACGACATGCTATTTTTTCCATTCATTCCCTTTCAGGATCAGTCGTGGTCTTACAAACTTTACCAATGGTATGGACGAATCCGTTGCTTCATCCAAATGTGTAAAAGAATCTAGCCGCACTTAAAAGCCGAGTACTCTACCGTTGAGTTAGCAACCCAAAGAATGTAATTATGTTGTGTAGATACGATCGAAATAAAAAAAGAAATAGATTAGATTGAAGGGCCCCATCAAAGGATTAAACTAGCAACAAATCTACAATAGCTTTTTAGTATCGCTTCTGAATAGAAAAATGAACAAATCATATGAAAATAGAAGAAATTCCCAGATAAAGATAAATTCTCCTTTATTTTTCTATTTTTTCATAACATAAAAAGGGTCCTCTTGTGTTACAGCAAATCTAACGAGCACTTTTTTATGAAGTAAAAAACAAAACTTATGGGACGTGGATAAATAAATCTATTTATCCACGATCCAATTATATTTGTTCAATACACTATTGTCAATATGAACGTTGAAAACAAAAGAAAAAAAGAAAAAACTCGAATATAACGAAAGGGATAATAAGCAAACTTAACCCCCCTTTTCTTGGTGTCATCCTAACAAAAATCATATCAAGAAAAAGATTTCATTATTTCGATAATAATAATATGGGATTATATGAAAGCAATCGAATAGTAAATTAGTATAAAAAGAACAATAAAAAGAGTGAAACAAGAAGAAATTCCGGGAAGTTCACATTATGGAACCCCCACTTTATTTTTCTTTATTCATTATTGCTCGTTTGATTGACGGGAAGTTCCTTAAACACCTCTGCCTTCTTTGAAATATCATGAACAGTTCCTGTGGGTTGAGCGCCTTTTTCAAGGAAATAGAGAATAGCGGGAACGTTTGAATAAGTTTGATTCTTTATCGGATCGTAAAAACCCACTTTCTGAAGATCTCTTCCTTCTCTTCGGGATCGAACATCAATTGCAACGATTCGATAGATGGCTCATTGGGATAGATGTAGATGAACAACGCCCCCCCTAGAAACGTATAGGAGGTTTTCTCCTCGTACGGCTCGAGAAAGAATGATTTGAATTCCTTTTTTTCTTCTTTCCCGCAGAAAAGAAAAAACCATTCGTACTCATAACTCAAGTTGGATAATTATCAAAGAGCTCAAAGGAAAATCCTTAAGCTTAGGCATTTTATTTATTGAGCTGTCTTTAACCCCCTTGCTTTGTCTTGTTTAGATTAGAGTTCTTTTTTTTATTCCTCGCCCTGACCGAACCTATTGTTGAGACAACAGAAAATGGTGTTTGCTTGTTCCGGGATCCTTTATCGTTGCTTTGAATCATTGGGTTTAGACATTACTTCGGTGATCTTTAATCTATCAAAACGGCAGCAACATACCGTTTGCGATTTCTTTCTATCGAAGAATCAGATGAAGGATTGATTCCAGTGCGATACACTTTTGTTTTGATCAAAATAGTTTTTTGGCGATTCTAAATTCCAAGAAAAGAATTTGCATTTCCTTTTTTGAAACGTTTGCTCGAATTGGATCCTTTCAATTTCTATATTGAAGATATACTTACGAAGTTGTTCCGACTTATTGATTGACACTAACCCTAGACCCTTGCTCCTGAGAAATGAATCAATACTTTCTGCTCGAGCTCCATCATGTACTATTTACAACCCAACAAAAAAAGGGATTGTTCTAGTGGAACAGAACAAACTATGTCGAGCCAAGAGCACCTTCATTCCTCTATAAAATGGTGGATGTAAGAATCCACAACCGATCATGTCCTTCAAGTCGCACGTTGCTTTCTACCACATCGTTTTAAACGAAGTTTTACCATAACTTTCCTCTAGTTTGGAGCCGGTATGGAATTGATTCAATATGGAATCATGAATAGTCATTGGTTCAATCGGTACATAGTAATCTATACTTTCTTTTTCTATATGAAAAGGTCCTTTTTTCTGGAGAAGTCTCCGCAAAGGATTCAATTTAATTAACCCTATCTTTTATTCTATGAACAATTATAAAGAACATGAAGAAAAAGCGCTTTTATGTAATCTGCATCTTCAACAGAACAGATTGTTCAAGACGATAAATCATGAAAGATTCAACTTTTCTCAAACAACTAAGCTAAAAACACCTAACTAAAATAAAGGAAGGGTCTTTAATTAGATTTATAATACCGGAACAAAATGAATATTAAGTATTAACCAAAGAAACGAGTCCAATGAACGGGAAAGGCCAGAAATAAGTTCATAGAATAAAAATTAACAAATCTCACATCTCTTCGAGTATCAAAGATTGATAAAACATCATTAAAAGCTTTTCGGTTTTTAAATTTTATATTTCAATATCATTTTTATTATATGATCGCGAAATCTATTAATAGATTTCGCAATCATATAATAGCCAGTAGTTAAAAAAGTTTAATAGATATCTCATTTCTGACTCAATCACCCATAGATTTTGAATTAATCATTATCTCGGCGATGGAATGAGAATTCAATTAGTCCCAAGAGCCCCTTCTTGTTTAGTTTAGACTTCCAGATCCACAGAGAATTCTAATAACTGGACTCCCCTGTTTACTTTAGATATAGGGGAGTAAGGTAGAGTATTTTTCGTATTTTCACTTTGAATGCGTTATTTAAAATTCAAATGGATATAGACCATAAAGTCTTTCTAAGCAACTAGGAATATCGACGGAACAGGCAGACGCGGAAGAGCCCATCTAATTTTTGAATTCAACTATTGAGCTATTTCCTAGCCAGGTAGGATAGGAAATATATTTAGCTCTATCGGCATGTCATTTGCCCCGAGTTGTTTTGCGAGAAAAAAAGGAAAGATATGATTCAGAAAAGAATCAGTAGAACTCAGAAAAAGGGATTAAATTATATTCAACATTACTTTTTAAACTGTGTTCTGGGACGGAAGGATTCGAACCTCCGAGTCGCGGGACCAAAACCCGTTGCCTTACCGCTTGGCCACGCCCCATTTATATTTGACACCAATAAACACTAATATCCGTATTGTTTATTCGTCAATTCCCACCCAAATATATATGGAATAGAGTAGATTGTTGCTAGGATTTAATGCATATAGTTGTAGAATTTCACTTAATTTATTGATCATTACATAGAATTCAATTAAGATATTGTATGAAAGTATGACTCCTTCTGTTCTCGGTTGAGAATTGAAGGATTTGTGATTGAGCAAGTAAAAAAAAGAGAATAATTTTGGTCTACCTTACTTTCTTCGTTTTTTTCCTTAATATCAATAACTCAATCAAAATACAATTATCTCCAAGAAGGAAATGTTTGTTATGCTTAATATCTTTAGTTTGATCTGTATCTGTCTTAATTCTGCTCTTCATTCGAGTAGTTTTTTCTTCGCCAAATTGCCCGAGGCTTATGCTTTTTTCAATCCAATTGTAGATGTTATGCCAGTAATACCTGTGCTCTTTCTTCTCTTAGCCCTTGTTTGGCAAGCTGCTGTAAGTTTTCGATGATATTTTTTTACTACTGTCCTACAAACATGCATTATTTTTTGATAAAAAAATATTCTAACAATTAATAAGATCAGCTAAGTCTTACATTCTGAACCCTCGATCCAAACATTTGAATTCTTGGATAATCGCGAGAAATCTGGATCACCTCCCCAACTTAACCTTCTACTTCAAGGGCCCTATTAATTTTAGGGTCCCCCACAATAATAGAATTGGGTCATAAAAAATCGTTTCCATACCGAAAGAATCTTATTACAAAAGAATTTATGAAAATTACTTTTTTTCGAGAAACTACTCCGTTTCTTGGTGTAAAAAGAGGATATGTGGTATAAAAAAGGATAGTCTATTCCCTTTTTTTACAAAAATGATCTTGGAGATTGTGTAATGCTTACTCTCAAACTCTTCGTTTACACAGTAGTGATATTCTTTGTTTCTCTTTTTATCTTCGGATTCCTATCTAATGATCCAGGACGTAATCCTGGACGTGAGGAATAAAAAAGAGGAAAAAGCTTTTTCTTGCTTGTTGATTTATTCATTTTCTTATGGTTTTTTTATTCCAGACATTTAACTATGATAAAATAAGATAAAATGGAAGGGTCTCGATCTTTTTTTGAATGCAAAAAAAGATCAAGTCATCGGAGGAAACGGAAAGAGAGGGATTCGAACCCTCGGTACAAATAAATCGTACAGCGGATTAGCAATCCGCCGCTTTAGTCCACTCAGCCATCTCTCCAAATGAAAAAATTACTATGTTACGCCTGAAGCCAAAAAGTATTTATTTCTTCTTTCGCTTTATTCTATAGATAGATAAGATAGATACAAATTGGATTAGCAATCCAACTCGAATTTCATTTCGATAATGGGTATATCTTCCATAGAAAGAAAAAAATCCCCCCCCTTATTTTACTCCTTTTATTCCCCGGCCTGGTCAGTACCTAGCCGGGCCATTTCTTGCTTTATTCCAACGCAATGAATGATAGATCAACTCATTTCTCTGATTTGAAAACAAAAAGACTTGTTATTGAAACAACAATGGCAGGAACACGGAAGACTATTTCCAATCTTATGGTATAGGATAGAAGTGTCTTTGCCTTTTTATTTGGAAAAAGAAGGACTTATCCTATTTCTTAATATTATAACTATAATTTCGTTATTTCTTCAAGGGCAGTCTTTATTTGAACACTTGAGTTGAGCCCATAAAAAAGACTCTGGGTTTTTATACTAGATCCAGTTGATTGGCTCGAATTCCTAAAAGTTACCAGCGGAATATGAATAAAATAAATTGGGTTAAAGGGTATCTTCAAAACATGAAAGAGTCAAACTTTCCCTCTTTTTTGAGAAAATTTTGTATTCGCTTGTAAAGGGCGGGAAGGTTGAAAAAACGGAGCTACGTATTCTTACACAATTTTTTCTTACTTCAGTGGCTTTTTATCTTTAAAGAATTCGCCAGCAAAATCAAAGATATAACCTTTTTTTATAAGACTTCTTTTCCTACCTCATCAAGTTCCCCCGGCAAAAACGTCAACGCTCCAAGTTCATAATTCTATTCTGATCCTATCTTGATTATGTAGGATTCCCTTGTTCGACAAAGATTCCATTCATATACAATAATCAATTGTAGCGGGTATAGTTTAGTGGTAAAAGTGCGATTCGTTCTATTAATCCCTTAAATAGTTAAGGGGTCTTTCGGTTAATTCATATTCCGATCAAAAACTTTATTTCTTAAAAGGATTTTATCCTTTACCTCTCAATGACAGATTTGAGGAAGAATATACATTCCCGTGATTTGTATCCAAGGGTCAATTCAAAATTGAAAATTGGATTATGGAATTGCGAAGCATAATTTTTTTTAGTTGGATCAAAACTTCCAATTGAATGAGTATGAATAAAGGGTCCATGGATGAAGAAAAAAGTGTAGTTCAATCGTAACTAGATCTTCAATTTGTTCTTTGTAGAAGGGAAATTGAAGCGAAATAGCTATTAAATGATGACTTTGTTTTACTAGGGCCATCAACATATTGTTTCAGCTCGGTGGAAACACAATTCTTTTCCTCAGGATTCGCACAGTAGAAATGGAGAACGAAATAACTAGAAGTATTTGTTAGAATTACCCCCTTCTAGAAGGATCATCTATAAAGCGAGTTGTTTTGAATGCATTCAGACAAAAAAGCTAACATAGGTGTTATGGGTCGAAAAAATTTTTTTACAACTTAGATTTGGGAATATATCCATTTTCCATAAAGGAGCCGAATGAAACCAAAGTTTCATGTTCGGTTTTGAATTAGAGACGTCAAAAAGAAAAGCTGAATCGACGTCGACTATAACCCCTAGCCTTCCAAGCTAACGATGCGGGTTCGATTCCCGCTACCCGCTCCATTTTAATCCTGATACACGCATAATTGATGTAAATATGCATATTTCTTCCCTAAATTTTTTCACAAAAGAGTCTGGTCCCTTTTTTACA